AGCATTAATGATGCAAAGACCAATGCACCAATTGCAGTACAATAAAGTTGTAATTCACTAGTTATTCCAGATGCTCGCCAAATCTGAAAAAAGCCGGAGGTTATTTGTATTCCTCGGAAACCTCCGCCCACATCACCATTCAATATTTCTTGACCAACTATTGGCCAAACTACCTGGGCGCTAGGTCCAATGTGAACAGGATCGCTTAGCCATGCTTCATAATTGGAAAAACGGGCGCCATGGAAGTACATGCCACTCAGCCAAAGAAAGATAATGGAGAGTTGACCAAAATGAGCACTAAATACTTTTCGGGAGATCTCCTCCAAATCATTGGTATGACTGTCGAAATCGTGAGCATCAGCATGTAGGTTCCAGATCCAAGTGGTAGTATCAGGGCCCTTAGCTATTGTTCTCGAGAAATGGCCTGGTTTGGCCCATTCCTCAAAAGACGTTTTTACGGGATCCCTATCTACAACAATTTTCACTTCTGGTTCCGGCGAACGAATAATCATTAAGTCCTCCTCTTTCCGGACAACACATACAAAGAGACCTGCCAACAGTCAAGTTTTTAGTGAAACCTCTGAAAGATGGATAGTTTTTTTTATCATCGGTCCCCCATCTCTCATCCATCTATTTTATTTAGTTATTCACTAGAGCAATTATGATATCGAAGTTGATCCGGGGCAAGTGTTCGGATCTATTATGACATAACGATTAGGTGCCCAACGGACCCTTTTTATTATTTACTTTTCCTGGCATGACGAAGAAACTGTTTTTTTTTTTTTTTTTGCTAGTGTATTTATATCTGAATGTAAAAGTGCCCATATCGATATACTTCTATGAAACATCTTCTTATGCGATATCCATATTTAGTAATTCGGGGGCATACTTTATTTATTTATTAGCTATATCCTATACGATTTGATACTGCTGTATCCCTATCATTTATCCTTATGGGATACTATAAAAATAGAATTTTTTAGGAGGAAGAGATATAATGAAATTCTTGATTGGATCTTCTCATAGTAACTATCTATTTTAGTTGATTGATGGATCCAATCACCATTTTAATAAATTAAAAAATTAATAATAGAGAGTGCTTTTATTCGAATTCGAAACGCCTCGTGATCTTCAACCAATTATGTGCTTCAATATAATTACCTGGAGTAAGCGCTATAGCTTGTTTCCAATACTCAGCAGCTTGATCGAACCAAGCCTCCGCAATTTCAGAATCACCCTGTAGAATGGCCTGTTCTCCCCGGTCGGAATAGGTGGTTAAATTCCTTCCCTTAGAACCGTACTTGAGAGTTTCCTGCCTCATACGGCTCAGCAATCGACTCTTTTTGTGTCCCATCTTTTTAATCTACCCTATGCTAACTGAATTTAGGTTTTTCATAAACCTATCCCAGTTTTCTTGGGTTAACCAGACGAAGTTAAGTTAATTACATAAGTTTCAAACTCTAAATTTTGATCAATAATCAGTTTTATCTTTTCTCCTACCTTCATAAGAATTAACTCCCCCTATATCGTTAGGATTTTCTGAAAGGTAACTATCTCGGTTTCATCTCATATATGAAATTCATATAGAATTTTTGAAAAAGACTTTCCTCCGTAAGAAAAAAGAACTTACTATCTTTGGGATCTGATGCTACACCGCTGCTCAATACCTTAGTAGATCGACTCTATTACATAAGTAGATTCCTAACTTTATATCTCATATTATGACATAAGTAAGCAGTTCTTAACTGTATCGACCTAATAACTTGCTAATTGATCTTTACGGTGCTTTCTCTATCAATTCGATCCTTTATCCATAGAGTATATAGGCGTACTTATTTATTTATATTTGAAGTATTTTTCCTTGCTACAGCTGATAAAAATCGTTGCTTTGGACGATACATATGTAGAAAGCCTATTTTATTCTAGTATTTACTATAGTATTTACTAGCCTTTATCTTTTTTCTATAATGGAGATAGTCGCACGTAATGACAGATCACGGCCATATTATTAAAAGCTTGTGGTAAGAATGGGTTTCGTTCTAGTGCCCGGAAATAATATTCCAAAGCCTTCGTATGCTCTCCGTTGCTTGTGTGTATAAGGCCTATATTATAGAGTATATAACTTCGATCATAGGGATCAATTTCTGGTCGCGTAGCTTCATAATAATTCTGTAAAGCTTCCGCATAATTTCCTTCGGATTGAGCCGACATCCGTTACGGCCGTTCATTCTATTCAAAGAATCTCCGTTCCAGAACCGTACATGAGATTTTTATCTCATACGGCTCCTCCCCTCTGTGCATAGTACTAAGGGACATAATCTCTGGAATCAAGATTTCACTATTCTCATTATGAACTGATGGGGGCTAGTATTTTTACAAGAAATTTCTAGCCAGCCTTCCCGAAAGAGGTCTTTTCTTAACACCAATTGTATTAGTGCTAGATGGAAATAGTCACTCCAACAATTTCTTTGTTCACAACGCCTTCTATTTCCAGGAATCAGTCACTTCAACAATCTTTGATGGTTATATGGGTATCCAAAGTACAAACGAGATGGATGTTTGTTGTCCCAACCATTCATTATTAGTCCCAATACCGAGAAGGGGTAATTTATAATATAACAAAGTTTTCGTGTTGTTGATTCCGTAGAGTAGTGCTTCTTCCTCTATGCCGCCCATTGGTACTAGTGGCGTAGTATTGACCCGCAATCCAGAACCTATAGGTGTAACCTTTCGCTCAATACTAAAATCGATAATTAAAGCATCTGAAGCCGTATCAATCGAGGATACACGACAGAAGGAATTGTTCTATCTTTAAACTTCACCTTCACCAAGCGTTGGTTTAAAACCAATTTGTTTCTTTCTATCGCGAACCACGCTTCTCTCTCAGATTAAGGTCTAAAAAAGCAAGAAAAAAAATCAAATCGCACCATCTCTGTAATAGGTAAATGCCTTTTTTTCCCCTGAAGTTGTCGGAATTATTCGTAATAAGATATTGGCTACAATTGAAGAAGTCTTATCAATAAAATTTCCATTTATCCGGGATCTAGGCATAATTAACAATCCATTCTATAATTCTTCTCATTTTCCCAAAGGAAAATTATCCGAATTGTACAGTAGTACGAAATATCATAAAAATAGACTAATTCTAAAAAAAGATGTGGATATTCCGCTCAAATTGTGCCCAAGGGGGGATGAGATATGAAATATTTGAATGAGATTGGATTTCCTACAAATTAAGTAGTATACTGATAAACGGAACTATTACGATTTTCTCTAAGTTGACTAACCAAGGACTTTATTTTACTATAGATTCTGGTAACTCGAAAAGTTTTGATTTGGTTATAATCAAAAGAGGAAAAATAAAGAATGGAATTATAATTCCATGATAAAATAGAGGAGAGTAACCATACTCTTTTGTTTGCATAATGCATATGCGTTATACAATTAAAATATAAAAATCTATTAAGTAAATTGGTGTTGAGAAATATGAAATTTGAAAGGAATCTTTTATTCCTATGTAACCAGTAATGGGTCCTACCCGTACTGGAATAAATAATATGAATGACTCGCTATTCACTTCACTCGGTTTCTGGTCAATAATAAGATTATGAATTATGTAGGAGAGATGGCCGAGTGGTTCAAGGCGTAGCATTGGAACTGCTATGTAGGCTTTTGTTTACCGAGGGTTCGAATCCCTCTCTTTCCGTTTCTATCGAGTCACCAACGTTACCGATCACAATGTATCAAATTCAAATAACAATTGATAGCATTATTCCAACAGTAAGTAAGAACTTTATTTGATTTGATAGAGATTCTCTATTCCTAATTACATTACTGTGGTACGTAAAATATAAATATGGGAAAAGCAAAAAAAAAAAAAAAATCCTACTGCCGATCCATTTGTGATACGTGAATAAGAAAAAAATGTGGATCAAGGCTCTTAAATCTATTTCCTTCGACAAAAAAAGGGTATGGTATAAAGTCAAATTGTCTGAACTTTTCTTGTTATTTTCATTAGGTTCAAGTCTGACGGGAATAATATTCTACGACTAACAACTCATTTATTTTCAAACCAATCCACTTACTATCTATTATTTGATTTACTAATCCTTCATATTGGAATAAGTCAATAGTCAAATGTTTTGGCAATTCCTCCCGGAGCGATGAAGCAATATAATTTTGAATCAGAGATTTCGATCTTTGTTTATCCTTCGTAGTAATAATATCTCGGGGTTTGCAACGGTAACTTGGTATATCTACTAGACGACCATTAACTAAAATATGTCTATGGTTAACTAATTGTCTGGCTCCAGGAATGGTTGAAGCCATACCTAATCGAAAAAGGATGTTATCCAAACGCATCTCAAGTAGCTGTAGTAAAACCTGACCTGTTGACCCTTTGACTTTTCCAGCTATATGCACATATCTAAGTAATTGTCGTTCTGTTAGACCATAATGAAAACGCAATTTCTGTTTTTCTTCTAGACGAATACGATATTGCGATTTTTTCCCAGAACGCAATTGGTTTTTAAGATCACTTCCAGATCTAGGCCTTTTACTAGTTAATCCTGGTAAAGCCCCCAGACGGCGTATTTTTTTGAAACGAGGCCCTCGGTAACGAGACATAAAACTCCTTTTTTTTATTGAAAAATTTAAAGAAAAATCTAAATTAAGACTGAACTAAAGGATAAACAAAGCAAGGCTAAATCTACTGAAGTATACAATACTAAAGTAGAATGAAAATAGAATGAAATGCATTGTATCAATATCTATATTTTTTGTATATGATAGTAAGGAAGTTAAGTCTCTGTTTTATGATTTGTTCTGTATAGATCTAATTGCTCCATTCCAATCTATTTTTTATTCATAGTTGCAAGTTAACACGACATAATAGATCAGCGACCGATATTTGAAGAAAGGGGGGAGAAGATATTATCAATCATGAAAAAATAGATAGATAAAAGCCGGCTATCGGAATCGAACCGATGACCATCGCATTACAAATGCGATGCTCTAACCTCTGAGCTAAGCGGGCTCACATAGCAGAAATAGAAATAGTGAATAGGGAGTCCGGAAACTACCAGATTTAATATATTAGCTATTAATTTATTTTAATTAATATTTATTATTTATTTTAAAAATTTTAATTCATAGTATTAATAATTACTTAATAATAATACTTAAAAATACATAATATTTCCATAATTATTACTTGATTAAGAATATAATATCAAATTCAATTTGATATTATATTTTAGAAAAGTCTAAAATTATTTCTTAGAACAGTTATACCAAATTATGCTAAGTAATTATTAATTATCTCTAATAAATTATATAATTAATTATATTATATAATATAATGATAGTGAATCCATTTTAAGATAAGAATTTATTTAAGATAAGAATTTAAAGATATTATTATTATAAAGATACAATTAAAATTATAATTAAGATATTCTTTTGTTGTCATTCAGATAAGATAGGGCGAAAAAAAAAAAAAAAAAAATAAGTAATGAGTATCGATCCTTCCAGTATTACAAATTGCGCTTTTAAAGTCAAAATGAAGGGAGGAGAGATTATAGAGGTGGGATATATCTATTCATATTGAATTGGAGGCACATCAATGATAGAATCATGTCCGATTGGAACAAATAGGGTTCATTCAATACAATGGAAATGATAGAGAATGGCAAAAAAAATAGTGGCATACACTTTTAGATATAAGAATCATTATCTAATAAATTCAACGCAATGATTTGATTCCAAGATAAATAAAATAAATAAAAGAATTGAATAGAATTACAACTGGATCCTGTCGCAAAAGGGGATATGGCGAAATCGGTAGACGCTACGGACTTGATTAAATTGAGCCTTGGTATGGAAACCTGCTAAGTGATAACTTCCAAATTCAGAGAAACCCCGGAATTAAAAATGGGCAATCCTGAGCCAAATCTTTATTTTGAGAAAAAGGGTTTAATTTATAGTTTTTATAATATAAAACTACAATAAAAAAAGATAGGTGCAGAGACTCAATGGAAGCTGTTCTAACGAATGAAGTTGATTACGTTGCGCTGGTAACCGGAATCCTTCTATCAAAATTACGGAGAGGATGCCCACCCTATATACGTATATATACATACTGACATAGTAAACGATTGATTAATCGCGGCCCGAATCCATTATAATATATATATATATATATGAAAAATTTAAGAGTTATTGTAAATCTATTCCATATTCCAATCAAAGTTTAAGGAAGAATCGAATATTCAGTGATCAAATTATTCATTCCAGAGTCTGTATAGATCTTTTTAAAAACTGATTATTCGGACGAGAATAAAGAGAGAGTCCCATTCTACGTGTCAATACCGACAACAATGAAATTTATAGTAAAAGGAAAATCCGTCGACTTTATAAGTCGTGAGGGTTCAAGTCCCTCTATCCCCAATAAAAGTCCATTTTAAGTACTAACTTAACTATACTTCCTAACTATTTTTTATCTTATCTTTTTTTAATCTAAGAAATTCAGGAGCTGGGTAAGATTTTTTAATACTTTCTTAATTTTTTAGTCCCTTTAATTGACATAGATAAAGTGCTCTACTAGGATAATGCGCGAGAAAAGGTCGGGATAGCTCAGTTGGTAGAGCAGAGGACTGAAAATCCTCGTGTCACCAGTTCAAATCTGGTTCCTGACACGTAAATAATGTATCAAATAATTAGTCATACAAATTAATGGGATATATATTCATTAATAGCCTCAAGCATTATATATATGTATACCCAAATTCTATATCATCTAGGTATAATAGGGTATATGGATAGTGTATGGATATAGACCTCCATTTTTGAGATAGATAAAATATATATGGTAAAGAACAAAATGGGATTATGCTTTCTTTTATTTTTTGTTTGTTCATACCGTGCTTTCTCTCACCCAAATGTTAAGCCTTCATATATATCTAACATATATATCTAAAATTAATAAGTTAAAGGTGGTTAAAAAACTTAAAAGTCTAAAGGAGTTGAAGGATAGAAATAAACAGAATGTATTTCAAACACAGTACAAATAAAATCTGATCCTTTTGCATTTCTGAATTTTGTTTTCATATTTTATTTTATATTTATTCTATTTTTGACTCCTACTTACCTACTTATACTTTATTTAACTTTTTTTTACTTCCTGAAATCCCTCTAAGTAATGTGCGCGGTACAAAGTTCATGTTACATGGTACAGAACTCTTTTGATTCATCCTATTCTATTGTTTTTGCTCATACAAAATGTATATCTTTCAAATTGGGGAATATCAATGAAGCATCTTTTTTAGCTTTTAGCCCATCCAGAATACGAATTAAAGTGCAGTTACTCTGTTTCAGATGAAACAGGACGTTAAAATATTCCTTAAATGAATTCTGGAGTCGTGTCATTATCGTATACATTAACATTAGTTTCTTGTCATTCAATGAGCATCTTGTATTTCATAGAAATTTGGAGTAATATAG